GAGGCACTGGGATATAGGGGAAAGACTCCATTTTTGGTAGGGTTTCCTAACGTTCAACCGAGAATCTAACCTATCAACAGAAAAAACAAGCGGGGTTGATTCATTTGCAACAGGTACTCGTATTTTTACGGGTAGTAAAAGGGGTTCACTCTTCTCCTTAACTTCAGAGTTTTCGTAGCTTTCTTTCACTCCTGGTAATCATACTAAAAGGCTAGCTCGATAAAATAAAGGGATATTTAAGGGGCTATTTTATCATGCTTTCTAACTGGCTTACTTACTCACCTCCTTTAATACAGCGGTTTACGCGAGAAGGGACAAGGCAGGATGGATGGCCTAGGAACTATGCAACTACAACCTACTAGCTGGACCCTATTCGCGCTCGCTTAGATCAGCATTCAAGGGACGAAATTACTTAGAGTAGTATTAAGAAGCCAGGGACTTCTGATACAATTCCAAAAGGCACTACTGCTACAATAGCAGCAAGGACGAAGTAAGGGAGAATAACTACTCTCGGGTACAGCCAGCCTTTCTGCAATCGATACGCTCGCCCCTTTTGATATAATGAAGCCTTTCTTTCCGTGCAGTGTGATCGAGTTCTTTCCTTTCTTTCTTTTGAGGAATAGTCAAGATGAGCTGGAAGGGAAAGAAGGATCACAACGACCGACGTAATTGATTTAACATTCTGGTTAGGTTTCATCAGCCTGGTTAGAGGTTTGCCTGAGGGCTGCGTGCGTTTATAGTCTTTATACTCTCCGGCCTTGTCCCATGCATCAGGTTTTTTTACCTTACCTTTAGGGGTGGTCGACATTGCTTCTTTGCCTGGTTCGTACTTACTTGCGGAGCGAGCAAAAGCGTACTTTGGGGCCTGGCTCTGCAGTGCCTTATTTGATTGGTGGGGCATCTTGGATAGGGTTTAGTCTTCTTTTTTCTTTTCCGAGAGATCGTGTTCTTGTTACTGCCCTGCCATAAGAGCATTGAGGCTGTCACAGGTCAACAACAAGGGGTTCGATTTCCGACTCCATACCCTTCTTTTGGCTGACGTGCCCCCCCTTTGTGTGCTTTCGCCCTCTCAACATTGCCGCCCTCAGATCTAAGGGAAGACAAGCATATAGTTTCCCTAAAAGAAGGGCCAGTCCATTTAAGCGCAAGATACTACCTAACGTTGGAGGACATAGACTGAGCAGTGTCTTCGGGGTTTATCGTAAATAAGGTAAGGTAAGATTGGTTTCAACTAGCATATGGGCACGGTTGAGCACCGAGTCCTTAGCAATGGACTGCCCAGTGTGTAGGAGAAGGATGTTGTCGACGCTTATTGCTCGTGACGACCCTGCCGCCACGTAAGGAGACTAATCACCTCTGACAGAAGTTCGCGGGCTGCTGAAGGAAACTAACCAAAGCAAGCGCCTTTCGAAATGATCTGGTACGACAATTTATAGGGCTTTTCTCATAAATGTTCAGTCAGGCCTAGATCGAAAGGTTGCCCCAGCCGGCAGTGAAAAAAATCATCATCAACGATGATTCGAAATCATATGTCAATTCCTACAGAGCAGGGGGTGTATCGAAGCATACATCCTAAGTCGGGGCATCCTGAGCCAATGCCAAAAGTTTTTTATGGTCGAAACACTCGACCCTCAAGCTACTAATCCGACCTGGTCTCGTCCCATACATTAAGGGGACCCCTGTTTTTGAGCTGACGCTTGATAAGGACAGGTAGCTGTAAAGGTTATTACCGTACTGCCTCAATCACCTCCTTGAAAGGGTCTCATCCTCCTCCGAACCTTTGTAATTGGCTTCGACCGTAGTCTGAATCTTTGGCCGCCTCTCGTGTGTCTCCTTCAAAATATCTAAATTGTTTTCTACTGGCCGGCGTCCTTAGCTTAGGAGGTCTTCTTCGAGATGTAATTTACTGCTAAATCATGTCTCCTCCTTGAGAAAGCTGGCTTGCATAACATAACAAGAGAAGCGCGTAATTGCTCTAAGTGCGAGCGCGCGCGCTACTACTACATCATAAATAAAAAAGAGGTGACAAAGCACAATTAGTGTAACATAAGGGAAAGCAGCTAGCGCGAAAGTAGCCGCCCCTCTTTGATTGTGCACAACCCCCGCCACGAGACACCTAATCGAAGAAGCGCCTTCCTGCCCGAGAAAGTCAAAGCCCTATTTCTTCTTTCATTCTTGATGTACCCAAGATTGATGTCAGTTTCTTCCTATGGGTCTACCCACTTGATCGTTCTTCTTGTTCATTTTTCTATTTAGAGAGGGGGCACATTGGGATCTGACTCTCATTATGGGCTCGCTTTCCTGGGGTGGGAAAGGCTCGCGGGCTGGGCGTAGACTAGTCTGTTCAGGTGTGGATCCCTAAAGCTAAAAACGGAACTTAGGTTCCGACTGACTACATCAGAAGCGAAATCCTCAACTGAAAAAACAATGCGAGCTGTGACGGGGTTGCCTTAGCGGGTACATATGACAGGAATCAAACCATAGCCTGAGTCGATCGAGTGAGGATAAGCTACCTACCTTTTTTCAGGGCCAGATCTTGATGTAGAAAGGCAGTCTTGACTTCGGCCTTGAGGTGGGCTAACTCTTGAAGCGGATCAATTCCTTTGTATCGAGGGACTGGCGATTGTGGTGTCTTCGCATCCCCGTAGCGGTGAAGCTCTCTCTTGTTCTGGTTGAAAGTGAAGGCGAAGGAGAGTGAAGTGAATCGGTCCCGTCTACAGAGCATGCCACTATGCTTGACACATGCAATTGCTTTCCTTGGCACTCTAGTTAGTGACTTCTCTCCCCTCGCCCTCGGTGACCTACCTGGAGAGCTAACTGCAAAGAAGGAAGAACTACTTTTTTTCTTCTTCAGCACTCACTATCAGAGTCGGCAAGAGGAAGAAGAGTTTATGAAAGCATTTCCATAGGGGAGGAGCATTCGTTAGCTAATTCATCTTAGCCCTTTTTCTTCTTTTATTCTCTTTCTAGTGACTTTGAAAGAAGGTCTTTTCGCTAGCTTAGAGTAAGCCGGGAACCCCAAAAGAATTGGAATCCGGAAGTTCCTTCGTAGCCTAGTTAAGATCTTCCACTGCTACATGAACACTTCCCTTTCTCTGGTTCCTAGCTAAAGGCTTCCTTCTAGGGTTATAGAGAGAATGACTATTGATTGAGTGAGTTGCCCACCCACTAAACCACCTTTCGAGAAGACCGAGCTACCTTCCCTTCTGCCCTTTGTCCCGAGATTGAATGATTCTTCCCATCGGTCACTGAATCACCTTTCTTTTTTTTTTTTTTTCTCACTTCACTACCTTGATCCTCCCCTCTGGATGAACTCTCGGCTGATTCAACTCAAGGAAGCATCGCTTGAAGAAGAATAGTGGATTCAATAGCTGGGCTTAGGCCTTTAGACTCTTCCTACTGTCAAGCTAGTACCGGCTAAAGTCTTCTCTTAAAGTACTTTCCTTCTCTTTTTCATCACGTATAGAATTCCTTTTCTTCTTTCGACTTTCAGGTCTAGTGTGGGAGCTGTCCATATAGAGGCTTTTTTTGGAAATAGAAAGCTCTAAGTACTTTTTAAGCTCTTTTTTTTGTGCATTGCATGGCAGATTCCGTTAGTCTAAGAAAGCTCTTTGCTTTTGAGAGGCAGTGGAGATTCAGAGAAAAATTTCTTTCCGTTCTCGGGTTGGGTCAAATCCTTCTTATAAGTGTGAATTTTCCAAGTGGCAATGGCTACACAATAAAAAAATAATAGCAACAAGAGTCAGACTTGAACAAACCTTTATCTTTATCTTTTCCAGTTTGATCTTTTTACTTAACCATTTTTACCTTCAAAAAACCGAGCGAATCTGGCGGTCTTTCAAACATCCAAGTTGCCACTTTTCAGCTATTTTGAATGCATGAGACCCCCGCATTTAGGAACCTAGAAAGATCTCCAAGTACCTTTCTCTATCACATGCGAGCGGTAAGTTCATGAATTCCATCCTTCTTGCTCTGGTAGTTCTTCTCGGGCGGTACTCTTGCTCTTCCTGGCTCTAAGCCTGAAAGTCCTTCTTTTCCGGCTAGGAAGCGGATGAGTGGCCGTATTCGACACCTAAGGCTAGTGCGCTAACGGCTTGCTCTTGTTGAGATAGTTTTACATGTATTGCTTTCTACTTATTGATGCTTGCTTCACTTTGCCAAACACATATCTATGTATCACTCAGAAGCTAAAAGCTGTCAAGGCAGCTCTTGAAGCCAGGAAGACATATACCTAATTCTTTTAAGGAGAAGTCTTATAAGCCTGGTGTCGTGTAACCTCTCTACGAATAGAAAGGGTAGTGGGAAGGTAAGGGGATTTGCTTTTGCAAAGATCTCTTTCAGGCCTATAAACTACCTGTCCTCGACCAAGCCATTCAATCAATGCTTTCGGGTTTAAGAATCCTAAAAAACTCTTCCAAGATCCCCTTGCCTTTTCGCATCGAGTCTGATAGTACTAATCGGGGAAGTCTGCTTTGCTCTCCTTTCTTACCCCTTCGTAGACGGACCAAGAGCGGGCAATTATTCAACATCTGATATCCCGGTGGAGTAATCCGCCGATGAATAGCTGGTCTCTCTCGCTTCTATGGGCGGTGGGTAGGAAAGGATAAGCGGTGGTCGTTCGTAGGCTCACTCACCTCTAGCTCTTCTTCTTTGGGATGAAAAGCCCGTCCTTGCTGAACCTGTGTCAAATTCTTCGTCTGAATTGAATAGCTCATCGTCCTCGATTTGGTCACCTCAGTCTTCCTTGACCTTGGTTTAATCTGATTCCACGCGAACTGCTAATGCGTCTGTGGCTGGTTTAGGTGCCTCTCTTCTTTCTGATGTGGGAGCCCCTTTTTCCGTAAGCGAGAAGACTAGCACCATCCGACTCAACTGGTATTATTCATCTATATATAGATCGTGTGTGCTTTCTCCCCGATCGAATGACTTCGGTACCTTGCAGAACGACCTCTAAACATAAAAATGACGACTTCTGTCTGAAAAGCGTTCGATAAGTCAGTGGCCGGTCTAAATTAATGGGCGAAGATTAGAGGTTTGGTTTTTACGCAGCTGTACTCTAACTCTAAGCGCCCGCCTTTGAGAACAAAAAGTAGGATGAATTTCTTGCTTCCTTCCGTTTCGACGTCATCCGATCTTGTTTAGCAATTTGAAAAACTGAAGGAATTGATCGGGTCAAGGGAATTTATCCGCTCCCTAGCCTCCGATCGATTTCCTACCTTCGCCGTAATCTTTCCCACGCTAAGCATACTACTCCCGGGCAAGGTCATAAGAACCTTTGTGAATCCATCCCACGAAAAATCCGCCTCTATGATCCACGCCAAACACACGAGTTGAATGCTCTCCTTTATTTATTTAACCATGCCGCATACCCTTATAAGCTCAGCTTGGCCCCGGTCCCCCTTTCCAAGGCTCTCCCGTTTAATTAGTGCCGCTACCTCCTCCGAGCGATCATCTCTCGTCGTCCTTCCGGCTCGCATCTTTTCTTCTTTCATCGCGAGTGGTAGTACTCCTTCAGGTCTTGGCCTTGGCTGCACTTGTTCCCTCGCCGATAACTTAATTGGCTTATCATCCGTAGTCAAGCTCGGTTTGAACGATCAAATCAAATAGGGTCTTTTCCTCGATAGGCTTCCTTAGCATCCAACAATTTCAGCCTACGGAGTGGTGAATTAAACTAAAAAAGAGGAGAAGACTGGCCCCTAATAATCGGCAGAGCGAACCAAGAAAGCGAACAGGGATTTGATCGCCTACTAAAATGTCGGGCCGACGAAGGAAAGAAGGAGCAGGAATGGGAGTGAGATAGCTATCCGATAGAAATGCTAGACGCCGAGTGAGAGGGGGGGTTGCAGTACTGAGTTCATGGTTGAACAGACTGACTGCCAGGCTCGCATTCCTCTGGCTATCAACTTAACCTTGACCGAGTCCGCCATACCATACTATCCATACAGGGCAGGGCGGATTTCACTTTCATATATTTTAAAATGCTTTTTTTTTTCTAGCTAAGCTATTTGTTTGTTGCGCTGAGCGATTCAATTCATCAAGTAAAGGGGCTTGAAAGCTTTCCGGAGAGAGCTTTTTTTATAGAGAGAGAGGTGAGTAAGGGGCTTGCTTGCAGGCTAGCTCGTGCAATCAACGAAGCATTCCTTCGCCTTAGTAAGCCTTGCTAAGGTTCTCCGGGCACTACGGTAGGACGCGGATCGATCATGACGAGAATGGACTTCTCCGTAATGTAATGTAATAGAAGAAGAACAGTCCGGCGACCAGACGAAAGAGATATGAATTCAATTCGTCTGGGTCGGAGGCGCAAAGTTCATCATTCAGTGGTGGGGTCTTCATGGGCCTCGCCCGCTGATTTTGATGGCTTGGATGCTGGGGGGGTCTGGATAGAGTCTCGCTCATAGAGGAAGAGTTCGCGCGCTAGCGCGCTACGGCTTACGCGGATCAGATAGCCCTTCGGGCGCGCATCAAATTTCGATCAACAACTTGGAGGGATGGCTGAGTGGCTTAAGGCATTGGTTTGCTAAATCGACATACAATAAAATTGTATCATGGGTTCGAATCCCATTTCCTCCGGCACGGAAGTCTAACGGGCAGGCGAAATTACGTGAAAGAAAGAACCTCTTGGTGGAGTCCCCCGGAGGACAGAATAGCACTACTTAGTGAGACGGAGCGGAGAGCCCGTTGCGCGTTGTTTTTGTTTGACCGGCCTATCTTCTTTCTATTTCCTCCGGCCGTCCAGTCCCTGGACGGCTCTCGGTTCTTGAGCATGTTGGGAGATTAGGTGGCAGTTGAAAGAGCTGCTCGAAAGCTTGACGAACAAGCGAAAAAAGCCCTAACATATTAGTAAGGGGCTTTTCCCTTACTAGTAAAGTGGTAAGGTAGGGCGCTATTCGATGAAGAAAACTAACTTTAGGAAAGTGGTTCAGGTAGCTCAGCTGGTTAGAGCAAAGGACTGAAAATCCTTGTGTCAGTGGTTCGAATCCACTTCTAAGCGGGCGAAGGGTCCAAAGGACACGTAGCCGAGAGCGAGCCGGATTTTGAAATTCAAGTGAAAGAAGAAGGCAAAAAGCCGTATAGTGCGGGAGGCAGATTTCAAAATAAAAAAAGCGGTTGATTACTCGGATTGGTTCTCGCCCCCCTGTGCCCAAAAGGATGGGCGAGTTCGGTTCGAGTGTTCATCGATCGGGCGGATCTATATGCTTCGGGGGGTGAGACGAGGTGTAGCGCAGTCTGGTCAGCGCATCTGTTTTGGGTACAGAGGGCCATAGGTTCGAATCCTGTCACCTTGATGTGATGGGCTGAAATGCACAGCCCCGCAGCCTCGTTAGGCTCGCGAAAAAGACTTTTTCAACGAAGGCACAGATTTCATTGAAAAGGTACGGTGACGTATCAAGAGCAGTGCAGAAGGACCAACGACGATGAAGGTTACGAAGGAGAAGGAGGAGCAGGAGGAGCTAATTCGGACGGAATCGAATAATTACGAGATAGACAATGAGACAAAGCCAAAAAAGGATCAAATTCATTTTAATTAAAAACCTAATAGTATCTTTGCTTACACTTGTTAGCATAGGATTTCTAGGAACAGAAAAAATCGCCGCAGAATGGATCTTTCTTATAGTAATTCTATTAATAAGTTTCATTATTTTATATCGGATGCAACTAGAAATAAATAAAAAAAAGAATTGGATTCTTTTGTTGCTAATCCATTTTTTGTTAGTGATTTTGGCTTTTATCTTACGCTCTTTCCTATCCGAGATGATTTCGACTTTGCTAGGAGTTTCTTTGGTTTTTTGCTTTTCTTCGGACTCGAGTGAGGGTGGAAACAGTCTTCCTGCTTTAGAATCCTCTTCGAGTTCCGAATCTCTAAATACGTTCAGGCAGATTTATGCCGCGGATTATGAACGAACGATATTCGAGAGGATAAGAGGTCTGGAGAACGCTCAATATTACAATCTTCCACCACAAACGCGGCCGGGGGAGTATGAAACCATTGTAAGAGCGCATTTTGATCAAGCCGTAAGTGTCGATCATCTCCGGTCCGCTATGGACATGGAGTATCGAGAGATACTTATTTTAGAGAAAAAGGCGCTCTTACAAGAAAGTCTTTTTTCGAATTTCATCTCGGAGGATAATCTAGCACGAATTATGGAACTCTCTCCATATAATAATATAAGGAAGGAAGCATATGATTTTATAGAGGGGGAAGTTGATACTTTAGATCTTCGATCCGAAGAGCAAAGAAGAGAAATGGATGAACGACTTTCCTCTTTTTTGAGGACAATAAATCAGCATGGTAGAACTTCCAACATATACAGACGATTTTATTCACATTTTATAAACGAGGAGTTCCGTCGGCAACATGGATTGCCACTACCATAACATAAATGGAGATACCGCAAAAAAGAAAAGTATAAGATGATACATGGACGGGCTATAATACTGACTATGCATAGGACTACCCACGGAGCGGTGAAAAGACAGGATGTTTTCCGATGAAATGCTGAGGACTATAATGAGGAGGACGACAGACCCGGGGCCGGAGCAAGTTGGGTTGGGGTATAGAGCCGTAAGCGCGGTGGGGGGTGACAAAGGACGTGCTCGTACGGTTCATAGAAGGGTATGATCAACTCGTTGGTTGTCGGGAACTTAAACTCCTCTATATTCAAAATATGCCTTTCTAGGAGCATTACGATCTGCAGCTCAAATGGTCTCTTATGAAGTCTCTATTGGTCTTATTCTTATTGTGCGCCTTGTGAGCGCGTTTGGATCCGCGAAGGCAATCGCTCGGATGTTCCCCTAACCCAACCCGGGAACGGACCGGAGGGAACCGCAGCATGGGGAATGTCCGCGTCTCGTCGCAAGGCTCATTTTTTGTTGTGGGTCATAGGGTGGGTTTCGGGCGGGCAGCTTTATCTGATCAAGGGCCGGGGCACAAGGGTCCTGGTACTATCCAGGTGCGAAGAACCCCGGAGATGACTGCAATGAGCAGAAATATCACTCACTGGCCTAAACGACGAGCAAACACTCGAACGTGAGAGCAAGGGATCACCCAATGGACGAGCTCCAAGGAGGGAGGAGAGAGGGAGGCAAGAACCATGCTTTCAGAAAAGAAAAGTGGCGGTCCGAATCTTATCTGAACTGCGAGAATAACTGACTAAGCCATGCCATAAGGGTCATTCTCCAAACTGGACGGGGCCAAGCCTTTAGGTTGTTTAAGTAGGTTGGGTGACAGATCGGCCATAGGAGTACTCCGGGATATAAACCAGGGCAACTAATGTCGAGCATACGACGATGCCGCCCGTTTTCATTTCATGGAAGTCCCCGGCAGAGGAGAGGGCTGTAGGTGATGGCGCGTTTTTTTTGCTTCTTCTCTAGAGAGGGGCGCTGAAAGCATTCCTATTTGGTCGTGCATGGCAGCTTTTAGTATAAAAAAAAGGCGGTTTTCCGAAAAGGAACCAGCCCAGCCTCCTCAAGAAAGCTTGGCTTGGTAGGGGTGAGATCATTAGATCATTAGTGAAAGAAGGACCAACAACGATGAAGGTTACGAAGGAGAAGGAGGAGGAGCGCTGCCTACTCACTCGGACAATGCTCTGAACACGAGAGTGTGCAGTTCCGCCTCATGCTGAGTCACAGGCAGCGCCTCGGAAAGCACGGACGAGCTACATGCAGGGAAACTTGCACGTGTGGTTCTGGCCGGGGACCCCGGTATACTGTACTAATATGTGTAGGTCCCCGTAATTCGAGTGAGATTGTCATGGCGCAAAAGCAGATATGGTCTGGTATTCCCTTGTTTCCTGTATTGGTTATGTTCCTCATTTCTTGTCTAGCAGAAACTAATCGAGCTCCGTTTGATCTCCCAGAAGCGGAAGCTGAATTAGTTGCAGGCTATAATGTAGAATATGCGCGGGATGTGATCCTTAATAGTCCACTGTTGGCGGAAGCCAATGTCCCGGGGTCCCGGGGACTCATTCTGACTGAAACAAGGGGTGGGTCTTTACCAACTTCAAAATATTCGATTTTTGAAAAGCCAAAAAAGGTGAGCGCCTAGCGCGAGCCTTATTGAAAAGGCCCCTTACTATAGATGCCCCTGCAATCAAACAATCGGAAAGCCTTTTGACAACCTTACTAATAGAAAGGGGAAAAATGCGCTCAAACAACCTATCTTACTAATAATAATGAAGGCCCCTATCGTTGGTAAAGCTACAGCTCGAAAGCCGGCCTTACCTTTAGCAACAAGGGCGTTTAGGCTTTACTAATAGAATATATAGGGCTTTTCTTGCTTGTTTAGTAAAATCAAGCTTTTCATTTTGTTTTGATAGGAGTAGGTGCTTGCTGGGGCAGGGCACTCTTCATTCTTCATTCGAAACTAATGAATGTCGGGTCGGGGGTTTCTGCCTTGTTATCAAAAAGAGAGTTGGGTAAAGCAAACTCCCTCCTTGGACGAGCACGGGGCTTAGTCAAGTAGAACCGGGTTGCGCTGCTTGATGCTCCGATCGAAAACAAATCAGTGGGGCCATGCCGGTACGACTGAATATGCGTTAGAAAGGTCAATCCCTCCCCTACGACACCAAAAAAAACCGGGCCGAACTTCTAACAGCCCGCCCGCTTCCATAGAACAATATCGCGGCAACGTAGACCTAAGTAGTCATATTGGATCCTTGGGAACCATCACAAGTACGACCGGCCTATATTTGAACGAGAATGCCGTGTCGTCCAGCGGAGCCTAGAAGAAGGTGACTCGCGCAGACAGCTGACTCCTTTTCAATAGAAAGGAATAGCCAAACCAACCCAGCTGGCTGGTCAATCTCAGAGATCTTATCGGCCGGCAAACCGGAGACGGACGACCACGGTCCCGACCTTACCAGCACCGGAGGTGTACTAATCAATGAACCCCCGAAACCCACTTTCTTTTCTGACAAAATCAACCAAGCCTAACCGGTCACGACATGTTGTTGATATTGATTGAGTTTGAGGTGACCGAATCCATCCATAAACCTAGACCCCGGTAACCTTCGTAACCAAAGCGTCACGACAACATCCAAAGGTGACCTTTGGATTCTTAAGTAGGGGGGCGAGGAGCACGTAGGAATGCCGACCACTACATAAGCCACTAGTGGCTGAGAGAAAGCGAGCAGCACCTTGTATAGGTTGGGCGGAGCTTGAAGAAGCGAGCCCCTATCAGAGAAAGCCATTGCGCGCTAGCCTAGCTAGCTAGCGTTTTTCAGCTGGCTGTTATGTTAGTTGTAGCGCGCCTTCCCTCCTTCTCTCACTTTGGAAAGATTTAGCAGTATTTTCTTATGATGACCTGGTCGAGAGAGTACGATACATCGGTGTAAAAGATTGAGTGGGATCTGTGAGGTTGGTTTATAGTAAGGGCCCAGTTCCAGTATTTGAGGAAGCATGGCATAGAAAGCAGGGCATGTCATGGGTTGTAGGGAAGAGGTAACACGTGTACATGAAAGCAAAACGAGTTAGGGTTGGTTTGGCCAGTAGAAGCACGTGGAACATATGCACCAGCACGGCATCTAGGTGAGCAGCATTTCCATCAAACTTTGTGAGGTTCCCCCAGGATCCGGTGTATCCTTATTCAAAGAAGGATTGGACTCCAACTTCTCGTCCAAAGCCTGTGATGAGTGTGTCTAAAATAAAAGGCTCTTTATTTTGAACCGAAGCGCTCGCAAGAGGTAGATGATCCCCTTTAAAGAAGAAGGATTTTGTTCAACGGAGAAAGCCTTCTCCTCCCCGACCATGAATCTCTCTCTGTTGATCGTGACTGGAGGGTTCAGTCAAGCAATAATGAGGAAACTTTGACCTTGATTGAATGTGTTACACCTGACGAAAGAGGTTGATCATTCGAGAGCGTACTTATGTGATGAACTAACCTTTGTCGACTTCGAAAGGTGATCCATATATCATAATATCATAGGCCAGGCAATGGATGCTACTTAGTCTCTTCTTTTAACTTCTTCGTCAGAGGGAAGAGATAGCAGGAAGCTCTAAGGATTCTTAAACCTTCTCGCAGGGTGGCCGTCCGAGACTCTAGCCTGCTTGTTGGATGGATGGTGCCTCTTCAATTCATCTCTCAGAAAGAGAGGGACATGAGCGCGCAAAGCCCTAGCTAATGAACGAAAGAGCGCGCGTTACCTTGCTCTTGAGTTGAGCTGCAAGCTTAGAACTAGGAAAGGCGCAAAGGCTCTAATCAAGTAGGCACTCTAAAAGAAAGCTTTGAAAGCGGGCAGGAATGCGCCTTCTGGAGCTATTCCTTTGACTCTCAACTCATACTTAAAAAAAAAAAGCCATTTTTGTGGGGTTGATGTGTGATTGCCTATTGATGGACTTTCTCGGGCCTTTTTGCGTATCCTTTTTTGGTAGGTTTTTACTAGAAGAGGGAGTGTCGAGTCACATAAGAAGCGATTATTCTTGTTGAGGGCGCCTCCGCCCGTGGGCTTTGGAAAACTCTTTTGCTCTAACTCGGATAAGGTTCTTAAAGTAGCTGATGATCTCTTGTTCACTGTACGTACTGAAAAGAACAACAGAAAGCCGTAGCCAAATAGATCTTGCTTGAAGAAAGGAGCGTAGTTAGAAAAGAAAGGCAGAAAGACTCCTTTCATCACCCATCTTGGCCTTATGTTTCTCTGAGCCGCGAAAGCTCTCTCTTCTCTCTCTTACTTAATTAGTAGTTTGCTGTAATAAGAAAGGTGTTGCTATTCAACGATGCGGCAAATCATCTATTCCATAAAAACTCACTTAACACTTTCTCATTCACACCGCCCGACTAGTGCGCAATAAAGACCAAGGCAAAGCCTCTTATTTCGAATTCAAGAATTCTGAGGGAAGTGCTTATTCAATTGACCATGAGGCTCTACCCTTCCTTTCCTTACCGAATTCATTCTAGGCGAAAGAGTCTCGCGCCAGGAGCGCTGCTGTAAGCAGTTATGATCTCAAGCACCTAACCTTTGTTGTGAGGACTTATTCGCCATCGGCCGGTAATACCCGATTCGCGTAAAGAGAGGGCGCCCTACTAAATAGGGGCACTTAGCTTTCCCACGGAGGTCAGTGAGAAGCTTGTAAGTTCTGCTTTAAGCTATGGGCTTCCCTAGAGGGATGAGGTGGTCGTACCGCTTCTGGGACCACGATATGCACCACCAGGGGCTGTTTTTTCGACAGGAGTTTGATACCCTCCGCAGGTAAGCTTTTCTTCTGTGATATTTCCTTCTTCGTTTGTTTTGGGTCGCTCCATCACTCACTCCGCTATAAGAATTGAGTAAGCCGATCTCGACTTCTCATAGACTGGATTGTCAGAATCTGCTCGCAAACAAACTTGCTTCTTGCCCATGTACTCGTAAGGTATCCCTAAATCTTTAGCCTCTTCTTGATCAGGGTTTCCCCATTCCTTTAGTATTTCTAATAAATAGAAGCAGATATAGTTAACCGAAGGCCTTTTGACTGTTATAGTTTCTCTCTTGGACTCTTCTCACGAATTGGATTCGAACCACCACAACCAAGAAGGCCCTACTTGACCAAGCAAATAGTAGATCGTGAGTTCTTAGGAACACACACACCTCTATTAGGGGATCGGCTCGAACGCTGAACTTACCACTTTGAGCCCCCGATAGAAGGCTTTCCTAACAAAAGATGTCTCTCCAAAAGTCTGAAACCTAAACCTCCGAATCCGAATAATGTGCCGTGCTGATCCTCTAAGAAAAGTTAAGTTCTGCAGAGTCACAAAGATCTTGATCCCCAAAAAGACTAAGGTGGTTCCAAGGCGAGGGAGAGTCCCTGATGTGCCCTGTACCTGGTCCTTGCTATCTCTTCTACGGCTTTCCGCCTCCTCTTCAGAAGCGACATCCTTTTGGTGACTTTATGGGCTAAATCGAATGAACGAAACCAAAGAGTCAGATTCGGGAAATCGGTAAACTAACCTACGGGAGTCTTAAAATCCGGTGGAACCGAAAGAACGCGAAGAAGGCCTGGGAAGCTTAAAGCATCAAGGACCACACGCGGAGCATCCATGAAGAGAAAGATTCAGCCGTGAAAATGCGGGCCGGCATCCTTAGAGCGAAAGGGACTTTCCTTTGGGGGGCTTTTTCCATATCTCCCGAGCTAACTCAGTATATATGGAACGAGAAGGACTTTTATGATATGACACAGGTCGAGGTCGAAATGGGGTGTATGTATTGTATTTCCCTCCTCACCGTAAGCTGCCTTGTCCCCCCTCAACTATAAAAAAGATACACATACCATGGACTCTGGCCTAAGGGCCTTCGTCCCCGCGCAATTCAGCTCTTCTATAACGGTAAGGAACCACCACTATCTTCTGGTTTTGAGGCAGAATTGGCATCGTGCTGCCAGAGGAAAGCGACTCTCGTACATTCGCTTTCTTCTGTTGGTAATATGTTTTCTTCATGTTCTTCTCCTAGTCTTTCGTTGACTGGTACAAGAATTCCTTGAAACCACTTTCTTTCTACTGGTTACCCTGTATTTCAAGAGTCAATACCGCAGTGAGGAATAGTGGCTCCTCCCTTTGTTTGGTATGACAACAGGTACTTTGGGGTCCTCCCCTCTAGCCCACACTAGCCCAACTCCATTCAAATTCCATCTTTCTTTAAGCTTTTTTGTCAACAGAAAGATCATAAGAATAGATTGCTTCCAGAATGCGCCGATAGGGAAGGCTCCGATGCGTCTCAATTTCTTTCATCTTTCCCCCCACCCACCGGTCGAATAAGCAGTGATTCCTGCTCGGCACTTGCTATAGAAGAAGCCGCAGCTAGCTTTAGTCTAGGCTAGCTGCGCCACAGCTTTCATCTCCCTAGAAATCGCCACTCGTAGCCCTTCACTTTGACTTGGGTGTGTGAAGCATATTCGATTGGAAGCTCTTCTTCACCGGGTTAAGCGACGGGAGTTTTAGGCTTGGCTTATCACCATATCCAACCCGAATCCCGTAGTCCGAAAGGAGAATTGGGCTACCTGAGACCAACTGATTATTCAAAACATGAGACTGCTTTCTTAGCAAAGCCTTGCTTGGCTCAACTTAGTCTCTATCTCTAAATGGTTAGACCCATACTTAAGCTTGCCTAGAATCTTGCTTCTGGGCTGCCCTATACCTCTATAGAAGTAGATGGAAACCCCATCCCCCTTTAAGAGGTCGAATTGCTTGTACAGCTAGCCCGCTACCTCTCTAATAAATCTTAGTAGTGACTATTTTCGATCCCATATCGAGGAAGTGAGCCAAAATGAGCCATCAGTACAGTATAGAAGATATAGGACTCCTTTCTTTTTTTCAGCTTAGCCACGTCGACCGGATCAATCCACTTTAGCTCGTTCCAAACTCGGTTGGATCTAGGATAGGACCGGTTAGCACAACTTCACTTACTTAGACGCCCAAGTTTCACACCAGACCTGCTTTACTTGTAATTTTCTTCGGTCTAGGCCGTTAATCCAACAGGTATCCACATAAGCCCTATGTTTCCTTATGACTCTTCTGTCTTTGCTTTGGTGACGGGGAGCTTTTTAGGAAAGTGTTAGAGCTATACTAGTTAAATAAAGGGAAGTCACGAAAATCTCATAACAATCAGACAGGTGGGATCATGCATTTTTCGGCCACCAGGCAAATCGGGAGAAGATGGCCGGGCTCTGTAAGCTCAACCTTATCGTGTCCTATGGAGTAAGGGAGGTTGTTCCATGCCAGAGCCATACCATAATGCTGCGGTCGGGCGCAACTCCTTCTTTTTCTTTTCTTTGCTGATTCCTCCTTCCTCAAACGGAGGTGGAGAGGTAGCTATTAGCCTTTTTCCTAGAGTATGTTCCGAAGTAACCCAGTCGTCGAGTCCTTCAGTTGGTTTAAAGATCGAATGAATGTGGCTTGGGGTTCCTTTTCTAGAACCATTCGCCCTAGCCGTAGCGCTTTCGGTTATGATTCCAAGTCTTAATGTAAAAAAGAGTGTGCCCACTTTATCCGCCTTGCAGCTTGTCAAGGAAGTCAAGAAGGACGAAGAAAGGTTTGTTGCCCAACATTTGTGAAACCCTCTCTTCTCGGGCGATAGGGTTTCCTCTTTAGACTCCGAGGCTCGAGTTTCTTTGTTGGTCGTAATTCTTACAGGGTGGAGGTCCCCTGGCGTAGTACAGAAAGAAAGTGGAAGAAAGTATAATTTAGTACCTCGATGGTCTATTATACCTACTGTCATATAATAGCAAAAGCCTATTAGCCTTTAGATACAACTCGCGCCCGGTATTACCGGGATCTTTGAGCGCTTCGATGACCCAAATAAGATCTTCTCGTGTGACATCAGTTCTTCCGCTTCTTGCGAACGCTAGATGCTGCCTTTACCGCTGGCTGGACTGGACGTCCCTCCTGTCTGCAGTCCGTCCTTTTAGTTAGATAGTCTAAAGCTGCTCCCTTCCAACACATCATTCTAGTCCGCTCGGGGCTCGCCGGTTACGTATGGCGAGTCCCATCGCTGCATTCTTTGACCGGCTTTGGTCGAGCAACCGCTACATTTCTTGAACGGCCACAGCCTACATAACTTTTCTCCCTCTTTTCAAGGAAGTTAGTCTCAGACCCTATGTAGTTCTCTGTCCCTTTTTATACAGTTCCTGACAGGTGCTCTTGTGGCTCTTCACTCCAGCCCTGAAGTATTCTGTGAGCCCAATCTCTTTCACATGGGCCCTCCCCCTCCCTCCGGACCGACAAGACCCCAGACCTAACGAGAGATCTCTCTCTCTCCCTCCCTTTCTTTTTGGGCCTAGGTTTCCGCTTTCTTTGAAACGAAACGGATTCTTTTGCCCTTAGCCTGTCGGTCGGCCCGGGCGCCCATGAGGTGTGGTCCGAACTCCCCCAATAATCACGGTCTACCCGCTTTCCTTTCGATCAGCTGCCCCTCAACCGCGTCAGAGGTATTTATTAATAACCCAAAGAAGGAAGAATCGAAACAGACCAACTCTATACTATAGGAACTTTCAGTTCCCAAGAGGGCCTTGAAATCGTCCATCTCTCAAGAAGGAATCCCGCACTCTATTCAGCTGGTGATATATGAACGAGTTGGTGGGATTTTCCCCAAATAAAGAGTCCAATTTCGATTGTAAGACATGAATTCGATACTCCCCGCCCCTGGGCGGTAGTATGTAGTCTCGAATCAGTCTGTTTCGATGGGCAGTCCAGAAGGGGTTTTGGTCTAATTCGTACATTCTGGTAAGAATGTCGCTTTTTAGACTTATTATTCGTTCTATTTCCGAATCGTCAACCGTGGGATTCCTCTGACCCAGGCGGTGGATCATTAGTCGATAAAACCTAAAGGCAAGATGCGAAGGTACGAGCTTGAAGTGTCCATAAGCTTGAAGCATATAGGGGCAGCGACCCCTTATTAGTAAAGTAAAGCTCCAAAAACGAGAGATTAACCTGCGGTGCAGATCTGACTCGACTAAGGCTCCGAAAGATCAGAGAAAGAAGAGCGTTTGATCTACTAATAGCGGCATAAGAACAGCAACTATACTGGCATTTGCTTCAACCTAAGCAAGACGCATTTTTGAGACATAGTGATCCATACTCTCTGTCGGGGGACCTAGGCTTGTGGCACTCCCTATCTCTTAAAGGCTTTCATAATCAATATCTCTTTCTTCTCAGGCACAGTTGCTTTCCTTGATTCGGGCACAGTGTCTTCGACAAATCGTTGTCTCAGTATCTGTCTCATCTCTGGTCCTGTGGGTTAGTAACCTTAGTCCAGTGTATCAGAAAGCACATCTGTCTTTCCGAGACATAAGGAGTTAGACTCTGCCGTGATATATGAGCAAGGTCAAAGCATAAAAACCAAAACGAATCTCGTTCAACCCCGCTCCTCGGCCTTCTTTAAAAGCCTTGTGACTCCCATCCCATCAAGTCAGGACCCAAACACTGAAACTAGCCTAGCCCCGGTTAGGCGGAGCTCAATCCTTTTTGTTAAGGTTCGGGAATCATACATCCCTTATCTGTGAGTCGAGAAAGATTTCCATCGCTGGCGTACTTGAAGCAGAAAGCTAAATTCAAAGAGAGGGAAAACCCCTCGATAGAAGGAGTGAGACTATACCCTTACCCTTATCTATGAAAGACCTGTTTAGAGGGAAGCAAGCCTATGACAGAGCGTACAAGCCGAAAGAAGCAACCAAACCTACCAAAGAAAGCTGGCATAAGCAAAGCAACTAAGAAGCCCATAATAAGGTCCCTCATAAGGCGCTGCTATGCATCTTTCTATAGTCCACTGGAACGAACTCACAACTCAATGGGATAATTCGAGGTGCATTCCTAGGGGAACTATAGTCTCGGTCAGAGCTGAGTTAACCATAGCTTTTGATCAATAGGGAAGAAGAGGAGGAGAGGAATAAGAATAAGCTTTCCATGGGAAAGAACGATAAAGACTTGTTGACTCTTCAAAGGGAAGAAGAAAGTAGTCTTAAGAAGAAAGATTTGATGGATAAGTTCGTCAAAATAGTGGATTTTCTTTGGGAGACGAAGTCCATTTCTAAAGAACTAACGCCCGAAGGGAAATTAAAAGAAGTAAGAAAGGCACTCTTGAACTCTACCTTTCAGTTTTCCTCAATGTACCGTTCTTGGATTCCCAAACCAAACAAACCTGGCCAGCTAAGACCCATTACACAGCCAGACAAAGCCGATCTCATCGTAATGGACGCCCTTCCCCAGAAAGAAAATATTGTTTTTGAGGATCTTTTTTTGACTCAATCCCACGGCTTTAGGAAAGGAAGAGGGCCGAGAAGAAAGGATAACTCAGAGCTTCAAGTAGCTTCCCAATGCTCGATGCACAGGAGAGGCGTTAGAACTATTAAGCAGGAAACCTCCGGATATAGGGTTGACATTCTAACGTGAAAACTCTTTTAACCAATTCTCTTTTTGACCTCTTGACGGAAGATCTATCAACACCTTCCTTGATCCATTGACTGATCAAAGAATTTATCAAGGAATACTCAAGGGGATTTGGAGGACCAGCGAGGCGAGGGGAGTGAAAAGCCTCCAAGCTAGTAAAGGATTGGTTCTTCAACCGACGCAAAGACCTAGCGCTTTCCCCTTGAACTGGACTTGATTCCCGCACTTAGCTTAAGAGCTAAACTGCCGAAAGCCCTTTTCTATATAGTATCATCACAGCACCCGAAAAGCAGGGAAGGGAAAGGCTTACCGAACATGCCCGGCCCTAACTGAGTTAATTGATCAATCATCACCGCAACTTTGACTCTCAAACAGAAGAGACGGAAGAAGCGGAACATTTCATATAAGCAATCACCTATGCCCTAACAGCTTTCACCGAGTCTACCTTTAGAGCGACTTGCCCTCGAGTACAGGCTAACCAAAAGCTACAAGCGCACAGTTCGGCAAGCAAAGCAAACGGGAATCAATCAATCAAGACGCTGCATATAAAGAAGTGATCTACGACCTTCCCTAATTTCATGAGAACTCTTGCTCTTAGAAGTCAAAGAAAGCCTTAGAGCACGGAAACGGAACTATAAGTCCTAGCCCCGGAACAAGACAGATTGTCTTTGATCCTTATAACGGTTTGATAGAAAGAGCGAATAACCTGACTTGACTAAGAAAGAGTACAGGACCAAGACCGGAAAGTCACGCTTTGATCTCCTTTAGCAAGGAAAAAGCTTTCAAACGCGTATTCGCTGTTGCGAGCCGACTGAACAAGTGGATTTGATTCCTTTGCCTTCTGCCTTCCTGCTGACCTAATACCCATCAACTATTATCCGCTGCCGCTTCTTCTTCTCCTCCGATCAAGACCGGAAGAAGGTAGGTCAGCTCGATCTAGCTATCCTGTTTCGGATTGGACGGGGATGAAGCTAGTCTTCTCTCTGGCATGGATAGGCTTTATTCTCGCTCAGCGAGTTTCTCACCTTCCGGGGACAGATGGGCTGGGTCGGGAGCTGTGACAATAGGAGTTTCAGTCTTAGGCTTTTCTGTGTACCCAGACAAAAGGAAAGGGGCTTATGTCTTCAGTTGCTTATTCTTTTTTCTACGATCGAGGGAGAGTGAATGCTCCCATTGAATCTCTTGAGTGTGGTTAGAAATCGCATAATAAAAAAGAAGAAAGTCCGATTCCTCTGATTCCTCCAGTCCTGCCCACTCTTCACTCATCTTTTTATGGAAACAAGCGGTACGGTAGTAGGGAAAGACTTCTTGATGTAGTTCCATATACTTTCGACTTTCATTGATCTTGCCTTGGTCTTCAGTCTAGCCAGAGAAAGTTTAAAAGAAAGTAGAATGTTTCAAAACGAAAAGTAAGACGTAATACAGTCATCTCACACGCTAGGCCAAAAAGGCTATTCTTGCTAGAAAATCTCATAATCGAATCGCTAGGATAAAAGTGGTGATCTCAGGCAGGGAATACAATGGAGCACTCCAGCAACCATTGAACCGGATGCCTAGAATATGCTCTTTTCAGGACATGAGAATACGGTCTTTCTCCGCTTAAGCTTAAAAAAGGCTTCCCCCCTATAAGGTGTGAAGCATTGATTTCCCTACCCAGCTAGGAAAGTATAAGTGATTGATAAAGAACTTCTTAGCCGATCCCATAATAGCTTCTTTTCATTTTCACTCCCAATGTACATATGGCACAATATTACAGGAAGCTTGAAGTGCAGCATTCCATTCTCGCATGTCTATTCTCTCTTTCTTAGGGTCTATCTTTCCGTGCGTTCTTCCTCTTCCTTTCTGGATCAGCTTGGTCAGTTAGTCATTGCTAGTAGTAGATCAGCTGCGGGCAATGCTTGCTACCGAGAACAGATTTCATTTTTTTAGGATTTCGTCGTAGCAAGAACAGTAGCCTGCCCGGCTCTACTAGTCAAGTAGAAATTCAAGTGGATCAGGAAATTGGTTGGTTAGTTATCTCTGGCTTGGGGCAAAGGCTCTCGTCCATTTCAAAAGTAGAAATTCACTTGAAAACAGACTTTTTTAGATTACCCGATCTACGAATAGATATGAAGTTAGTTAGAAACCTCTCCTGTTAGCAAGAGGCCTTTTTCCCGTGTCCGGTTGGAACCGACTGCCGAAAAGAAAGCTTGGAACCTTTCCTCCTTAAAGCCGTGCCCCTATTGAGTAAAGGCTTGACGTAACGTAAGAGGACATGAAATACGAATCATGTTTGTGAGAACCCTATCTATAAAGTTCAATCCCAGAGCCTCTGTAAAGAGACTGGACAATCATCTCTGTCGTGGGTCCTCGGAAGATTCTATATATATAAAATAGAAATCGAAGAAGGAGGTGACACAGATAATGATCTTTCTTTGTTTGCAGCAGACTGACCTGCCCACAGAGCGGTAAAGAGCCAGCCTAAGCCAAATAGTCAGTGCAACTTTCCGTATTTCAAGTCAGAATATGTGGTGTGGTTGAAGAGAGGGCTGCTTACCCATAACTATAAGATATAAGAGTGAGGCCAACAAAGAGCAAGGCCCGGCCTAGATAAGAAAGAGTAAGGATAAGAAAGACTCTTTTTTAGAATTTTCAGTGGGTTTGCCCACTTTCTTCCGTTCATAATTCATAAACAAAAGGCTTTTCGGGTTATTTGCCAATTAATTACAAGAAGAATGGGGTTCGGGTCAAATCAAATCTCCTTACTAAACTAAGGATCCGCCGACATTGAAAAACTCTACAAAGGGAAATTCATTTTTTAACAATTTATTTTTCTTTGCCTTGCAAGCTGAACAAGGCTAACCTATCTTTCTAATTAAAATTTGAAAAGGCTAAGAGCGAAGAATAGACCAGACCAACTTACAGGGAATGAGCTTACTGCTAGTTAGATCTCTGCCTGCGGATACAGATATTGAGACTGGCTCTGACCTGCAGATAGAATAGAGGTCTTGGTACCGGATTGAAGAGAAGAAGAGTAACTGACGCAGTCTTTCCTGACGAATAGGTATCTTAGCCTTTCATATTGATTCCCCAGTGTTGCTCTATATACCGCGGGTCTTCCATATCTATCTCTTGTAGCTGCGTTGGGAAAGAAAGATGCTCAAGCTTTGCTTGTGATCCAGTAGGACTGCTCTGATCAATCAGTTTAAGATTTATGGAAATCCTTCGATCAACCTTCCCTTTCGGCCTGAACAGGCTAGGAATATGCTGCTCACAACTTTGCTCGTGTCCACTATACCCTACTATACAATACACTAGGTAGGCAAGGCCAGTTCAGTTGTCAAGTCAGTAGTCCCATACCCCCCTTAGCCTTTCGTTTTCTGTCGGAAAACACTTGAAGGATACGAGGCAAAAGACTATGGATCGAACTTCTTTCTTAACTTAAGAGGGAACCGCTACTGCAGCCAATCCATTGAAAGGGGAAGGCAATGCTAAATGCAGATGCAGACCGATTGGGTTCTCCCCTTTGCTATGCTAGGGGGTGATGTTCCCAGGTTTTTCGCGAATGTGAGGTTCAAGTACTGCCATCCTTTGTTGGTCGAGTGAGCTCTTGCTTCCTAACTTTTTCTTATCCTCTCTTGACTCGCTAAGCTATCACTTCCTGAGATCCCGGGAAAGATTCTACTCGCTTCCAGGTCGAAGAAAAAAGAGGAGACAAACCTTCCTTCTTACCTGATTGGTAACGTGCTGGTCCTTATTAGCTTGCCTATATTAGATCGATCAAGTGATAACCAGCGATAGGCTCCTATTCACTCCTACGCTTGTATGCTATACCCATAGCTTCCTGCGCTCCTCTTCACTACGTTAGAGCTTCTTTCCACCTCTTCTTTCCCGACTCCAGGCGGGGGTTCCCCCTGGTTACACGTCCAGCATCACTTACCTAGTATTTTACCGAAAGAAAGAGTAGTACCCTATTTTTAGTTGTAGGGGTCCTTGTTCTTGGTCTCTGTGAAAGAATCCATCTTCAAGTCTTATTACCGCTGTGGAAGATTAGTGGAAGGAGATCACAAGCGAAGTGGCAGAAGTAGATGTTGTGAGCTAGTCTTTCTATGATAAATATCATATCATATCATATAATAGGGATGTAAAGTAAATAGAAGATCTTCTGTTCGGGAATCGTGATAAGCCTCGTTATCGAAGGTTCACGCATGCATTATAGATCCATAGAAGTGTAATAAATCCTCTATGCCTGTTGGAGCTATAGAGGAGATATTAAAGAATAAGTTCTTACTGGATTCCTATTTGTTATGTCAAAATCCTCTTTGTTTTTTATTTATAATATAAAAAAAGGAGGGCTTCGGTTAATGCCTTTGTCCGTAGGCGGTTGTACACTTTAAGCTTGAAGTAAGAAGAGATATTTTTCCGGGAAAAAAAGGGGGAAAAAGAAAAGTCTAAGTGCATATGGCACGAAAAGGAAATCCGATTTCAGTAAGACTTGAGAAGAATCGTAGTTCAGATTCAAGTCGGTTCAGTGAGGGCGACCGCGAAAGTCACCGAATGGGTCAATCTTTTCCTTCAGTTTGTCCTATATTTTTTATTTAAGAATTTAAAAGCGTGGGAGGACGTTGCAGATGTTCGGGACGGACACGACTTCTTCTAACGCTAGAAGACCACTGGAAAACACCCGGAACCAGAGCATGTCGTGAAAGAAGCACACTGGGCGGGCGTGCTTCGACCGTGTCTCCGGGGCACAGTTGAATGTAGATATCATGAACGCGAGGTGCAGGATACCAGGCCGAGAAACCCGGGCAACCACCCTCCCCCTATGCGCCGATCGCTAGCGCATCCAGGGCCCCGGCACCTAGCTCAGCTGGAGAGGCCTAGCCTGATCTGAGAAGTGCTAATTCGGTTCGTCGGATAGACTTCATTCAAGAACGCCGCCGCCCCTGAAATCAATAAGAAAACAAGTGCTTCGTTTCAGATCAGTGAATAAACCGAAACGAAAGAAGAGACGTTTCTCGCTCGGCGCCTAAAGCGCACTATGCTCCGCTTCAACAAATGAGAGTTTTCGGTGGAACCGGTGAACCGCGCGAGCTGGATAGATGTGTGGGACAGAGGGCTCGTAGTACCAGGTAGCGTAGCTATGCAGTGGAAGGGAAGGAGCCTAAATCGACCCCCCTTCTTTCTTTTTTTTTTTCTTTGAAAAAAAGCAGTACAAAGAGATTAGACTATAGGATGAGACTAAGCAGCCACCGACCGTTCCGACGCGCCCCTGACCTATTTTGATTAAGACCGAAAACCTATCTAAAATGGAGCCTAGTTTAAGCTGTCAAACAAATGATAGAATAGAAAATTAAGAATATCCCACTAGCACTAGTAGGGAAGGGATATGGATGGAGTCTCGCTCAGTAAAGAGAAGAGAGTTGTAGATTCGTAGAAAAGGGGAAGAGCCTTTACTTTCTATGTTATTAGTAAAGGCGCGTTAGCCTATCTATAGTAAGGGGTCTTTTCTTGCTCGTTAGCGCTTTAGTTTTCAATAAGGACGTTTAGGCTTTACTAATAGAATATATAGGGCTTTTTCATCAGGGTGCGCAGGTCTGGAACCCTATACAAAGGGCGTTTCCTTTCAAATGACAACTGCCTCTTCCTGCTGCGAGGGCGTTGCACGAAACCAAACCGCCCCCCCGCCCGATCAACTACCAGTTGCTTCGCAGGTAGGCCCGCTTAGGTTAGGGGGGCATTGTCCCTCAGTTCTTACCAACCTCCGGTGTGGAATCGACATGTTGCTAGCTTCAACTCGGTTGAATAAGAATCATTGATTCTCTCTGTTGTCCATTTCTTATTCATTCAGGGCGCTCGGCCGGTGCTCCTTTCTCAAACCAGAACAACTCTGAACGTTAGGGAAGATAAGGGAAGACCACCTGAGCGAAGCGACCGAAGGGACTTGACTTATCCGAACCGAACGATAGCGGCTTAAAGCTAAGCCTATCACGAGCAGCGTCGCTGCTTGATCGGCGGGGAGGAGCATCTCAAAGTATGGGGCAAAGGATCAAGCGCTTTGACTTTGTCTCCCGGGATCCACCACAGGTTAGGTTTGAGAGCCGTGTGATGGGTGACTATCCAGCACGGTTCGGAGAGCACTTTTAGTCTTTGTTGGTGAATGGAAGCCCCCCCTATCAAGCAAGAAAGAAACGGCTCTTCCCACAGCGGAGTCACCATTGACTCTATTTATTATTATGGTAAATCAGTGTATCAAGATCTCAATCTGAGATCTTATTTCGGTTCGATACGTCCACCTACGAGACTCACCTTTGGCTTTCGTCTCGGTAGGTGTATTATTATACATTTTCCCAAAAGAACATTCATTCATTTCTTTCTTCCCCGTCGACCACGACGACGACTGAAACGACGCGAAAAAACCAGACCCGGAAAAGAGAAGGGCCGGTGGTGGACATTCGGGAAAGTCGGGCCGATCGGGTGTCTTCATTCAAGCGACGATACAGAAGAAGAACGAAACGAAGTGAGAGGCCGGGGGGCAGGGAAAAGAGTCGGGTCGACCAGGCTCGACGACCGGGAGAAGCAAAACGAAATCCGGATTTGGCCGAAAAAGAAGCAACGCTATGGATACCATGACCGATCACCATCGATAAAGAAGAATCTTTCTAAATCACTTCGGGTCAGCGGGGCCTTCAAGCATCCGAAATACGCCAGGGTTGTAAATGACATAACTTTCCTGATAAAAAATGACGACTCTTTCAGAAAAACGAAGTTATTCAAGTTCCTTTTCCCAAAGAAGTCCCGCTCCGACGGCCCGACGAGTCATCTACTTAAAAGGACCCTCCCCGCAGTGCGCCCCTCCTTGAATTATTCGGTCATGCAATACTTATTGAATAGAAAGAACCAAATTCATTTCGACCCCGTCGTAGTTCTCAATCATTTCGTGGCACCGGGCGTGGCTGAACCATCTACGATGGGGAGAGCGAATGCACAGGGAAAAAGCTTAGATAAGAGAATACGTTCTCGCATCGCTTTTTTTGTAGAAAGCTCGACCAGCGAGAAAAAGTGTTTGGCCGAAAAAAAAAAGAGGTTGACCCACTTCATTCGCTTGGCGAATGATCTTCGCTTCGCGGGAACAACAAAAACCACCATCTCGCTCTTTCCTTTCTTCGGGGCTACCTTTTTCTTTCTAAGGGATGGGGTTGGGGTGTTTAAAAACCTTTTTTTTGAGGATGCCCGGGAAAGGGAAAAACTCCTAGGTCAATTAAGGATCAAATGTTGGAACCTCATGGGCAAGGATAAGGTAATGGAATTGATAGAAAAATTCATAAACCTAGGTGGGATAGAAGAATTGATAAAGGGAATAGAGATGATAATAGAGATCATCATACTGAGAAAGACAATAATTCCGTACGGGTACAACAACTCTTATTTAAACGAAGTAAAAAAAATGCAATCTTTGTTGTCTAATAGAACAAACACTAATACCTTAATTGAGTCGGTCAAAATAAAATCTGTTTATCAAAGTGCTTCTCCGATTGCTCAAGACATCTCTTTGCAACTGAGGAAGAAAACAAGATCATTTCGTTCCATTTTTAGAAAAATAGTGAAAGAGATTCCATTAGTAATGAAAAAAGGGGTTTCGGGGATCCGTATATGTTGTTCAGGTCGATTAAAAGGCGCAGAAATAGCTAGAACTGAATGCGGAAAGTATGGAAAAACATCTCGTAATGTATTTAACCAGAAAATCGATTATGCTCCTGCGGAAGTATCTACTCGTTACGGAATATCAGGTGTCAAAGTGTGGATTTCTTATAGTAAAAAAAAGGGGGGACGTGCTATATCCAAAACGTACGAAATATAGTAAATATCGTAAAGGCAGATGTAGTAGGGGTTGCAAACCGGATGGTACAAAACTTGGTTTTGGAAGATATGGCACTAAAAGTTGTAAAGCTGGTCGTCTTTCATATCGAGCCATTGAAGCAGCGCGTCGGGCTATAATCGGACAATTTCATCGTGCTATGAGCGGACAATTCCGAAGAAATGGTAAGATATGGGTAAGAGTTCTCGCGGATCTCCCTATTACCGGGAAACCTACAGAAGTAAGAATGGGAAGAGGGAAAGGAAATCCTACGGGTTGGATTGCTCGTGTGTCCACGGGACAAATCCCATTTGAAATGGAAGGTGTGAGTTTGTCAAATGCTCGACAAGCCGCTACATTAGCGGCGCATAAACCATGTTCGTCAACCAAGTTTGTTCAGTGGTCGTAACGTAATTGGTTAGTGGGGAAAAACCGGGCCCAAATTCTAAAAAATTAGGCGAAGTGTTTGTTCCTGAACGACGGAAGTGGAAAGACACTAAGGGAGAGGGATATACTCCTTTCTTTTTGTAATCGCCGAAATTGTACGACGAACCTTTTTGTTTCAGGCGTACGACCCATATATGTTACGGTCTTTTTCGGCCTGTTGGTACTTGTCGAATTGAAACTCGATACGATAATAAGAAGATTCGCCAACATTACCTATTTTATTAGTGGATTCGAGGCAACCCCGGGGTAAGTACGTGATTTCAAATTGCATGTTATAAGCATATGATCCCCCTTTTACTGTTAAATTAAAGTACCATCTCAGCCTTTGCTATCTATGCTTCCTGGTCGCTAGACTCATTCTTCTACTTTACTTCCAGCTACTCTGCTCTGAGCTTAAGAAAGGTTCAAAAGTCGCTTTGGTTGCCGCTAAAATCGGATGTGATTTTTGTAGTGGTGAATTCCAGAACTGGTCAATTCCCCTTCTCCTTTCGGGAACTCTCTTCTCTAGGGATTCCTATTCTATTTCTATTGACTCTTCGCCGTCTACAACACAAAAAGTTTTGGTAACTTACTTACTTACAGATTTTATATTAAATAAAAGAAACATCAACATCCTTTAAGCTAAGACTAAGGGATGGGGGGAACACTACCGATCCCGAGACAGACGACGAAGCTACATCGATTACAAAAAAATCTGAGTCAGTGGTGGCAGACCCTTTCCCGGCCCCTACAATCAAGCAACCTCACCAATGTGAATGAAAGAAAGGGCACCCCATACATCTCGACTAGTTCGTGCCTGCGGAGCGAACAAAAACCTCTTTTGAATTCTGATTCCGACTCCGAAGTCCGGATATTTGGTTGCTTTGTACTCGACCCATGTGGTTCGGCTTGTTGCGCCACCTCACTTAACCAAACATATCCGAGAAGAAGTTCTACCTGATCTACAGCACTTGCTGCTTCATGCCCGCTTGCATCTTACTCTGCTGGTTCACCTTCTAAACAGGTCCCCGCACCTGAGACACATCCTTCTCCTGTTGCTTATTCTTATTCCTATATTGTGGTGGCTTATTCAGCGAGCTGGAGCTCCTACTGTTCCCGCGCCAGCTTCCACTCTTGCTCCCTTCGGCCTCGAAGATCATCAGGTTCCATCCAACTCACTCTAGTTTCTATGTTAATTGGTTTTTTACTTCTGCATGTTGGGAATCAAAATAGAATAAGATTTTCTACTTGACTTTCTAAGTGATCAACTAGGTTTTTAATCCCTCGCTTACACTCTTTTGGGCTAGGTTCAGTTGGGGGTCGTACATTTCACCAGAGAAAGGGGGGGGGAGTAAAATACTGAAATCGATTCACCCGAAAAGGAAGCAAGGCTTCCATTCCGCGAGGAGCGAATAGATGATTATTGCGGTTTAAAGCACACTCTAATATCATACTTAAGGACCGAACTCATCGGATCAGAAAGAGATGGCCAGTCCCTTCCTAATGCGAAAGAGCTTTATTCCGGTACTTCACACCCAAAGCAAAGCTGCACGGACACGGAATAGGGGCCTTACTTGTCCCGGTCCGGGAAGAGGGTAAGGTATTGGTCTTGGTTCCTCCTACATATCTTTCTACAAGGCATCCTAAGAACAAACCTTTACAAACCTCTTAGAGATGAGAGGCCTGTTGGAATTCATCATGCCCATGAGATATTTCATTTAGTCATCCCACCTAAAAGCACTCTTTCCAGATCAGTATGACAAGGGCAGCACCCATTGGAAAACCTTGATCCAGAACCATAATTGGGTTATCCTAATAACCACCTCCCTTCCTTCTCGCGGGGGGATGTGTTACATCTTGGATGTAGGAGTGACGACCCGTGGTCCAATCTAGTAAAGAGATTGGGTGCCAGTGGTCTGTCTGAGGACGGGTTCAACAAGCTCTTTCTTTTCAAAGAAAAGATGGTTCCATGGATCGGGTTTTCATTTCAGAAGCTGCTAGAATGCATGTTAGTTAAGTCAGTCAAGGGGGGTCTTAGATCATGACGATTCTTAGGAAAAGGAAAAAAATATGCTTTTTTCAGGACATATCTTAAAGTCCTAAAGGATTGAAAAGAAGAGTGAGCGACGAGTGGTTCAATCCGGAATGAGAGTGAGAGACCACTAGCGGAAAGAGTTTTCTAAAACACTAGGGTTTCTTGCATAAGATTTAGCGAGAAGTCCGAGTAATCAAAGGAGTCTGAGCGTCGGTTCGCTGCCCTAACCGTGCGATTTCAGGGCATCTTTTCAAGTATTCATCTAAACTAAATGCTGGTGTCGGGTATCATCTCGATCCATTGGCAGCAGAAAAGAGTGATAGCTAGCTTAATTCTAGGGGTTCTAAACTATATAAGTCTTCCTTCCAAGTAAGGATTGAAGATCATATGCTTACACTATCTCCCTCAATCTCCCAAAAAAGAGGGTCTTTCCTGGCGACCTTACCCACACTTGGTAATTTAGGAGTTAAATCATTCTTTTTCTCTGATGCCTTAATCCTTTTAGTGTATCGGCATTTCGGTTGTAGCAGTTGTAGCTCTTCCTCTTCTCTTGTAGCTTGAGTGCTTGTTGTTTAACGTCTTTCGATTCAAAAGCAATCCTGCCAGCTAGTGTACCTCCTGACTGTCCGCTGCATTCGAAATGAAAAAGAATAGCAGTTCCGTTTTCGTCCCTGCGGGATTGGCCTACTTGAAATGTTCCAACTTTGCTGTGCCTACTTTCTTTGACTCACCCTCAACAGCTTAAACAGCCGTAACAGCCGAAACTGAGTAAGGGCTTTCTTTACTGACCGAGGGAAATGTGCTGGCTTACCTCCCTACTTGAACTGACTCAACTGCTGAGGGCAATGTTCCGAAGTGAGGGATGGTTCCGGGTTTCCTTTCTTCGGCAGACCTACCTTCCTCATCCGAAAGAGGGTAAGCAGATGAAGATGCAGGAATTGGGGCAGGGACTTAGCTGACTTTCCTTTTCAGATGTTGCTTATCCGGGCTTGGGAATGGGTTAAGCTGGCTCGTGCCTCTCGCTCTTTTGGTCTTTAGTGACCCGAGTGAGAAGCTCTTCTTTCTAGAGCCTTTAGCTCGGCAGTAGAATTAGCTTAGCAGTTAGCAGTGGGAAGAGTCTATTCTATAGAGAAGCCTTAGGCCAATTGGACTGAATGTGGTATGGCAGCAGTAGCAAAGGGGCACATTAATTAGTAAGGCAAGCTGTAAGAATAGCACTCGGAAATCTCTCTAAAACAAAAGCCCGGGAGTCAATAGACTGAGTGACTGTGGTCAGGTAGCTGTTAGTAAGAAGCTCCGGTTCACAAAAGGAAAGAAGCAAGGGATGATAGGCGCTAAGAAGGATGGTAAAAGGATTTCTCTAGCTAGGGCTCTTTTAGAACTAAACCGAAGCTGTGGACAATGACTTTAGGGGTGGTGAATACCCGGAAAATCTCTTTATTAGGAGTACAGGCTCCAGGCTATTACTGAAGCTGTGAAAAAGAATTTCTAGCGAAAGTTTTCTTAGTCACCGATAAAGAAAGTAAATAAAATAGGCTTGAAGGTGGTATGAAAGAAATAGATCTTAGTGCCTTAGACGACCTATAGTTCAATTTTTTCTTTACCAAGGATCTTAATCCTATGAGTTTGACTTCATCTTCCTCTTTTCAACTGCCAGTGCTCTTGATCAACTTTCAAATAAAAAAGGTCAGTAAAGCTATATAAACCATCGGGAGAGAGAGGAAGACCACCGTGGATGCCTACAGCTAGCCTTTCAGCAAAGGGCGGTCTACCCTCTCCGGCAGGCCGGTAAGCAGGTGGGACCCCTCGCACCGTCATGACATAGGTCTGAAATACCGAAGAATGGCAATTCCAGGCGAGTATCTGAAGCTGCAGCAGCAGTAGCTGTTGTTCGCTGAAGTGCTACCGTCCTGCTGACATCTACTATTAAAGTCTCGCGCAAGGGTGAAGCAAGCTTTACCCGACCGGTACGATGCAGCTGAAAAAGGTAAGCCGGTTGGGCGCTAGCGCGGCCCGCTTCGCTTTTGTTGCGGAGCTCACTGCTTTTCATTTTGATAGGAGTAGGTGCTTGCAGGTAGAGAACCATCCCCCCTAACTTGAATCGTGGAAGGTCCATAAGCAGTCCATTAGCTGTCTGTCCAGTGGAAAATTGCATAAATAAAGTTGTCTGTCCCGTAATCCAGATGTGGGAACGTCCCCGTTATGTTATCGTGTAAGTAAGGAGAATGCTTTCTATTCGTTATAAGCCTTCGATGCCTGTCTCATTTGAAGTTGGTGTAATAGTACTCGCAGCCCCCCCGGGAGACTTCATTCCAAGTCTTCCATTACGTCTGTCTCAATGTCTATTGTATCGAGTGAAAAGGCTGTGTGTGCTTTCGAAGCTTTCGATTCACCTTACCTTGGAAGCTAAGCTTTCTTATCTTTATAGCCAAGTCTTGTAGCGAGGGTAAGGGGTTGGATGCGCATTGGCTTCTTTTGCTATCATTCAAAGCTGCCTTCGGGGCAGTCCTACCAGTCGTCTAAGGAAAAACTCCTCGCCCGGCTCAATTCTTGCTCGTGTTCTACTGGTAAAAAAGTAGGAAATGGAGTCTAGAGAGCTTCGAGAGCCTAGCCCGCATTGAAATCATCTAACTTTTCTTCCTTCTTTCTTGCTTGCGCGAGTGAGTGTGCTTTCAGGTATAGGACCCTTCCCTTCCTTGGCCTAGCCTTCTAATCGGCTAAGTTTCAATGCTTTTGTGCTTGTTGCTTGTAGCCCCATCCCCGAGTTTTTAAGGGAAATTGCTTGAGGTGGTTCAATCTCTTAGCCCGGCTATTCCTACCCTACCTATCGAAATCCGTATTTAAAGTAGGCTAAGCCGTCGAAGTCTTCCAATTCCGTCTTAAGATAAGAATTGTTGTAAGTGAAGTTGAATGCTTTTTGCCTGAAATTTTATACCTCAATAAATGCTGTTTTCGTGGGGTAGTTCATGTCTATCTGCTTGTGTCTGCGGATTCTCCCTTCGCTTTTTTTGAATAGGGGATGAGTATAAGAGCTCGCCCAAAGTGCCCCCATACGACAGCTCCGCGGAGCTTTGCGGGCCGGTCAACGAGCTTGAAGGTTCTTCCTGACTCGATGGCCTTCGAGACGGGACATGAAGCTTTTTTGGCGAAAACCTTGCTTGATGGTAAGGAATAGGAATAGGACACTATTAGATTTGGGAGTGAAGGTTCCATTCCCAGTTACCACCCCTGGGGCCCTTAGAGCGTCCTTTCATAAAGGCAAGGCGATAGGCACATAGCCGTTAGATTAGATCCGGACTGGAGTATCTTTTCCTATGCTATGAAGTTGGGAATGACTATCCACGGATTCGCTTGTCGTTGTATTGTGTCACATCGACTGCACTTTTTTTTTTTAATCTATCGGTTGAATCTCAATCTCGTATCAACAGATTCTGAAAGAGCTACTTTCAAGTAGGAATCTGAGTGGAGTTAAAAAAAAAAATCTTCCGCCGGTACGGAGAGCTCTTCTTGTGCGCGAACGATCAAAGAAAGATACATCCTATCTAACAGCTATAACAGCATCCAAGTTGCGAAGCGAAGCAAGGACCCGGCTTCGTGGACAAGAAAGATATAGAAGAAAGGGCATGCCCGACCCCATGTCCAACATATACCACTCGTCCACATGCATTATCCCTTTCTCAAAATCTCTCAACTGCTCATCTCCTTATACAGGAGGACCGTGCGACCTGACGAGAAAGAGCTAAGGTGGGAGTGCTATATTAAGCCACCATCTAACAAAGATAGCACATCACTAAACACAAACCTCGTCTGTACCCCAGACTCTTCCGCTACACCGGATTTAGCCCCCTTAACTTAATCCCTCTCGAGTCACAGCTCAAAGCAGTGCTCACCCCTAATGTACTCATGATCACGTCCGCAAACAAAAGCGACGTAATCCTCCGGGAAATGAGTCACAAAACTCTAAATGTATTACATAGAGTCTTCCTAAAATTCTCACTTCAATCCAATTAGGCTTGATCGCTTTCCTTCAATGCCCGGCGAGACCGCATCAATCATGATCCAAGGGCTCACAGCAGTGAGGATCGAATGTTTACTAAAAAATATCATCCAGCATTCATAACCAGCCGCAAATAAAAGAATAGGATCAATCACTTAACAGCACTTGCTTTCCCTAAACTATCGAAACTGACAAGCGAAAGTGAAAGAGGGAATTCTATGATCTAGGATCCCCTATCGGAATCGAAATAAAGAGATTATTAGCCAACTATGCCCTTCATTGCTAGTAGTGCACTCGCTTCGAAAGTTGGGATGGAGCTTTCACTAAGATAACCAGGGGCGTAGCGCTTTGATTCAAAGTTTCTATTTCTATATAGATACAAAGGCCTTTGAAAGACCCAAATAGTAATAATCCCCGCCGTTAAATGATTTTTTTTATAAAATAACTTCCCCGTGAATCGATTTAAGTATGAAAGCTTCGTGCCCCTCACCCGAGGCTTACTTTAAGACCTTTCGAGAACTATAAAGAGGAAAACAGGATAAGAAGCAAGGAACACTCTTGATTACTAATCCCGTGAAAGAAGGTGAAATTAAGTAGTAAACTAAGCCGAAGCACAGGAAGAAGCAAGGGATGAAGGAGAAGTAAATACCCGGAAAACCCCGAAAAAACAGATTGAATACCAGGAAAGATCAGATGCGGATAAAAAAAAAGTCTGTTTGAAAGGGGAGAAACGAAAGACGAAATTTCCTAAGAGAAGAAGAATCGGGTCGACATAAACACTTTTTCGGTTAAAATAGTATAATGAGAAAGCATCTGTTCACGTTCGTAGTTGCAATAACTTTTCTTTTTTCAATCTAGATTTTGAGCCAATCCGGTATCGTATCACCGCCTGACAAGTTTGACAGGCTTTCCATGTGCTTTGGGATGCCTTTTGATCCGGGTCTCCGGTAGGAGAGAGGGTAGAAGAATCAATGGTCAATGGTTGGAAGCGGGGAAAGATCCCGGTGAGAAATGCTTTTGTTAAATGCCATGGATCCGTTTAAGACGAAGAAGCTGTTCACTCCCGTTGAATCTGCATTACTCCTGCTATTTCAGGAGTTTTTGCCATTGACTCTGTTTTCTTAATCAAGCAATGTTTTAAGGTTTTAGGGATAAAAAACCTCGACTCCGGTGCTATTGACTCAGATGTGGGACTTGAGGCGCAGACGCTTTTATTTGTGTAGAAGCTCTTCCCTTCCTTAGAGAAAGTGACATGCTTAATGGACGAGTCAGAACTATCTTTCCCTTGCTGGTGTCAGGTGCAGATGGAATTGAATCAGAAAGCAGGACAGAAGAGGCTCTTTGATGGCCCTCTTGGAAATAGAATAGGCATGAAGCCAATCTCTCCTCTAAGCCCTGTAGCAGTATGGATGGATGGCATGTATCATTAGCCGGCACTCTAGGAAAGAATTCGCTCAAGAGGGATGGGGCCTAAGCCCGGGCTGAACCCTTTAGGTCTAGTCTCGCTCAATCCTAGCGGCAACGACCTAGGCCAACCTTAATAGCCGAATTAGCATCGATTGAATCACAAATTGACGTAGTAGCTTAGATAGATCGAAAAAGCTGTGAATAGGGCTTCTGTTCTTCTTTTCCCCCCGACCTTGGCACGTTCCTTCACTCAGCAATGGCGCCCCTACTCTTAACAAGTACGCTTCCTGCTTACTCTAATTCCCAAGCAGGAAAGACCCAGTTGCTTATTATAGGATAGGATGCACTTCCCGACCGGTGAAAGGAAAGAGCGAGATCTCCTTTCCTGTAGGCTTCTCCTGTGCTTAGTTCACCTAGCAGGGAAAGAAGCGGAGCCGTGCAAGTAAGATCGTGAGCGTGAACAGAGGTTATCAAGAGTTAGCTTGGGAACATGCCAAGCCCTTAGCCTTAGTTGGAAGCTTAACCAAAGCTAAGCTTGTAGGCTCGTAGAGAAAGCTATTGTGCAGGTATACCCAAAATCCATGTTCCTGAACAGTCTCGTTCGAACATCTGATTCGCCTTAGGGCGGACACTTCACTTCAAGCTTAAACCTCCGTCTATGATCGGCTTGCTTTCTCGGTATCGTGAGTCTAAACTCTTTAAGCCGGCTAACTAATAGATAGAGATATAGCTCAGTAAACACGGGAATCACTTCGGCTTAAACACGGCTACGCTTCGCTCTTTTTAACTATCGCTAGTCTGTAGTCTGTGAAAGAAGATTGCAATTTCTGGTCACTTTCAGTCTAACCCGGATTTACTTAGTTAGTCGGGACTTGCTTCTTAGCGTGTAGTGGATCAACCAGGCTAGCTTTCCTGTAGTAGAGCGCGGGGGGAGTGACCATCAGGGCCTTGAATAGGGTGTGCCTTTTTTTCTGTACATTTTTTATGATTAGTACTCTTGAATGTACTATACAGTAGGTTCTCAGTGCCCTAAGATCCCAATCCCAGATCGAGTTCCAATCGCCGAATTGTTCTCAAGCGAATGGCTTTTACTCAACCTCAATTCATTCAGTTAGGACCTCCCTTTATGTCATTTCTTTCCTTGCCAGCGTGAGGAGTCAGATCGGATTATAGCACTTGCATGGAATCTGGGATAGTGGCTATTGGCAGCTTCTTTCTCTTGGCATGAGCACTAGCATCTTGCTAACATCGGCTTTTTCCTCCGACTAGAAGGGGATCTTGTTCAGTTCACGGCGGATTCAAGATCCTCAAATGTGGCTTTGGCTTCAGCTATCTCATTCGTTCTTTTTTTCTTTTGATTGGTAAGTAGCCCTTTTCGGGTTAGTTGAAAGACCAAGAATGGCCTCTTTGAAAGAAGACGACAGACATGCTGGGAAGGAAAAGGAAGGGGATGTGGCCTAAGTAGGTACAACAAAGGGTACTAGTATGGGCGCAATATGCGATTGCAAGCTCTTCTTTGGCTGGTTTCATGATTTTCTAATCCGATCTTGTAAGTTGGCTTATCTTAGGCCACCGACTGAGACGATGGCTTGAAACCCGGGTAGAAATAAGACCAATCGAAAACCTTGGAAGCAACAAATCGCAGGGGCGTAAGCTGTTGAATAAGCTGTGGGTCTTGAGGCAGATGTGGCATCTTCTGAACCACCGGGGAAAAAGCTCATCTTTTTTCAATGCAACCAGAGGGCTCTTAGGACGCTAACGCTACTACCAGCCCAGTAAGAGGATGTTTTTTGGTTTATGTCGTCCAAAGAAAGGGCATTCCTATCAGCACAAAGAATTAATTCAATAAGAGAGGATTGGATTTCAGCAAGAAAAGAAAAAAAACCGCATTGAGTAGGGCGTGCCCTATAATAGCCCTTACAGAGCTTCTCTATCAGTTGGTGGTTGAGGAGTAATAGGTTCCGCATAAGCTACATTTCGTGGGGGAGGCACCTATCCAGTACTTCCGAACTCGTCTTTCATCTACTGACATTGGGTCGCTAAAGCCAATAGTTCCGTGCACCGAACTATTGGCTTTATCTTTATAAGTTGAAAGCCTCTTAGATCGAAAATGAGTGATTGTTTACAATACAGAAATTGTTTAGCAGCTTATCGTCACTTGCCCTAAGGCATTTTTTTAATTCCTAGCACTGGTTACTGAGTCGACTGCCCGCACTGGCAGGACGAGGTTAATAAAACATACCAGAGAGAGGTGGATTTCCTTCATAGCCCGATTAAACCTTCTTCTTCCTACCTGTGAGAATGAGAAGCGTCTTGAAATGAAAGGTCGGGTGGTGCTCAAAAAGGGCCTTGGAATGAATGTTTTAATTTAAATGGCCATGCAACTAAGTTTTGACTGGATACTTGGCTCGATGGTGTCCCTCTCATTGAGTCAGCTTCTTGTGCCAATAAGCGAAGAATAGCTTAAATAAAGACTCTCTTTGTCCTTTCGAAGCAGATATTCGTACGTCCATTGGGTTACTTGAGGGTAGCACTGGTTTCGGCTTTCCTTGCTTTCCTTTTTTGATTAGAAGGGATAACTCTTAAGCCTTAGGCTAGCAAGGTAAATGGATTTAGGAAAGAAAGATCCCACGTCCCATACGAAAGAGCAGGCGATAAAGAATAAAGAAAGAAGGCTATGGGAAAGATCCCAGACCAGGCTCGCTCCAGGCAGATTCACTTGAATAGGAAGTTGAATCGTGACCTAGCTATTGGATTTGTTCTTCGCTACCCACCTTCTGTCTTCCTTACTTTCTATCTTGTCTAAGCTTGCAGGATTTTCCTCATCCGCTGTATTGAATCTAGCCGGCTTACGAGATAGATGTAACATAATCCCCGGAGAAGGATCCCAAGGAAGGAAACTAATCCAAGGGCTTACGCTTAGAAAAAAAGGAGTGGATTAGGGCTTGCTT